TAAATAGAGTTCTGGTTCGAATTCCATAGGATCCATAGGATAAGTATTGTCTATAATGATAGATAAATGAAAAGGCTTCCTGACGATTTTTTCTTCATCTACTTGATTTGATATTTTTAAAATAAAATCGATTTTATTTTAAAAATGCCTTAGTTGAACTTGAAAATCCACTCATTGAAACTGAAAAGCAAATAAGTAAACAATTAAATTGGATTCGTTGGCCGGTACCAACAAAATGGAGTGCTAAACCCAGTTCGTTTCGTATTGAATTGAATTAATCGATCACCTTGCTATCGAACATTTATTTTGGATTTCAAATTTTTTGAAAAAGAAATTCGACATATTTTTTATTTTTATTTTTATTTATTATTATGAGAATCAATCCTACTACTTCTGGTCCTGGAGTTTCCGCGTTTGAAAAAAAGACCCTGGGGCGGATCGCTCAAATCATTGGCCCGGTGCTAGATGTAGCCTTTCCACCGGGCAAGATGCCAAATATTTACAACGCTTTGGTAGTTAAAGGGCGAGATGCTGTTGGACAACAAATTAATGTGACTTGTGAAGTCCAGCAATTATTAGGAAATAATCGAGTTCGAGCTGTAGCTATGAGTGCTACAGATGGTTTAATGAGAGGGATGGAAGTGATTGACACGGGAGCTCCTCTAAGTGTTCCAGTCGGCGGGGCGACTCTAGGACGAATTTTTAACGTGCTTGGAGAACCTGTTGATGATTTAGGTCCTGTAGATACTCGCACAACATCCCCTATTCATAGATCTGCCCCTGCCTTTATACAATTAGATACAAAATTATCCATCTTTGAAACAGGAATTAAAGTAGTAGATCTTTTAGCCCCTTATCGGCGTGGGGGAAAAATAGGACTTTTCGGGGGAGCTGGGGTGGGGAAAACAGTACTAATTATGGAATTAATTAACAACATTGCGAAAGCTCATGGAGGTGTATCCGTATTTGGCGGAGTAGGGGAACGTACTCGTGAAGGAAATGATCTTTACATGGAAATGAAAGAATCTGGAGTAATTAATGAAGAAAATATTGCAGAATCGAAGGTAGCTCTAGTCTATGGTCAGATGAATGAACCACCGGGAGCTCGTATGAGAGTTGGTTTGACTGCCCTAACTATGGCGGAATATTTCCGGGATGTTAATGAACAAGACGTACTTCTATTTATTGATAATATCTTCCGTTTCGTCCAAGCAGGATCAGAGGTATCTGCTTTATTGGGTAGAATGCCTTCCGCTGTGGGTTATCAACCCACTCTTAGTACCGAAATGGGTTCTTTACAAGAAAGAATTACTTCTACCAAAGAAGGATCCATAACTTCCATTCAAGCTGTTTATGTACCTGCGGACGATTTGACTGACCCCGCTCCTGCCACGACATTTGCGCATTTAGATGCTACTACTGTACTATCAAGAGGATTAGCCGCTAAAGGTATCTATCCAGCAGTAGATCCTTTAGATTCAACATCAACTATGCTCCAACCTCAGATTGTTGGTGAAGAACATTATGAAACTGCGCAAAGAGTTAAACAAACTTTACAACGTTACAAAGAACTTCAGGACATTATAGCTATCCTTGGGTTGGACGAATTATCCGAAGAGGATCGCTTAACTGTAGCAAGAGCACGAAAAATCGAGCGCTTCTTATCTCAACCCTTTTTCGTAGCAGAAGTATTTACGGGTTCCCCGGGGAAATACGTCGGTCTAGCAGAAACAATTAGAGGGTTTAAATTGATCCTTTCCGGAGAATTAGATGGTCTCCCTGAACAGGCCTTTTATTTGGTAGGGAACATTGATGAAGCTACAGCGAAGGCTACGACTTTAGAAACGGAGAACAACTTGAAGAAATGACCTTAAATCTTTGTGTACTGACTCCCAATCGAATTGTTTGGGATTCAGAAGTGAAAGAAATCATTTTATCTACCAATAGTGGACAAATTGGCGTATTACCAAATCACGCGCCTATTGCTACAGCTGTCGATATTGGTATTTTGAGAATACGTCTTAACGAACAATGGTTAACCATGGCTCTGATGGGCGGTTTTGCTAGAATAGGCAATAATGAGATTACTATTTTAGTAAATGATGCGGAGAAGGGTAGTGACATTGATCCACAAGAAGCTCAGCAAACTCTTGAAATAGCAGAAGCTAGCTTAAGGAAAGCTGAAGGAAAGAGACAAATAATTGAGGCAAATCTAGCTCTTAGACGAGCTAGAGCCCGAGTAGAGGCTATCACTGTGATTTCGTAACTAGTTAGTGCTTTCCGAATAATCAATAATCATCAAAGGAACTTCTGTATAAACAGAAGTTCTGTTTATACACCCTATTTTTTATTTTTCGAATTTTATAAATAGAATCATAAGTGGAATCGGATTCTAAATACAAGGAAAAATTTTTGAATTCAAAAAACAAAAAAATGAAATATAAAAGAATGGAAAAAATAAAAAATTAATAAAACAAGATGGATAGAAAAACTTATTAGATACCATTGATTTTGATATCTAATAAGGTCTACCTACTATTGGATTTGAACCAATGACTCCCGCCGTATGAAAGCAATACTCTAACCACTGAGTTAAGTAGGTCTTTTATAATCACAAAGAGAAAGAAATGGAACTCGTCGCATCGACGGATTATAAATGGAATAGCATTTATAAGCAATACCAATCAAATATATCGCACAAATAAGATGTTGCATCATGGAATATTTATCTTGACAAGAGATTGTCGACATGATAAAATATGTATCACAAGCACAAGGGCTATAGCTCAGTTAGGTAGAGCACCTCGTTTACACGCGCGCCAATGTTTTTCAGAGGAGTACATCATGTAATCAAAAGACTTATTGAGAAGGTAATGTCTTACTCCATGACTTTTAGGGAATAAGAGAACAATAGCTTGACAAAGGGGTTCGGTCTAATTTAGGTGCTCTTTTTAGCCGCCAAATAGAACCCATCTTAGATTTCGATTTAAGATATTGATAAGGTGAATACCCAGTTTATTCAATGCTAGGCATAATGAGTATAAGGACCTCAAAAATTCTCTTTTTGTCCTATCCTATGAACTTTAAGGTGTATGAAGTTTCATATTTGATTCTTTATTAAGCAGAAGCGGGGCAATGGAGACTTCATTTAACTTAGGTTGATCTAAGCCAAAAGCAGACCTACGTCAGGGTAGTCCTTCTTTGAAACACTTTGGTAATGCTCTCTGATCGGAATCTAAATAATAAATCAGAGCAGGGGGAGCCATCGTCTTATCTTTCTGTCAAGAGAATTATGGTAGACTAAATGATTAGTTATATCAATTAATGTATCAGTTAATGAAAGAGCCCAATGCAAAAAAATGCATGTTGGGTCTTTGAAGCAGTTCAAATCATTTTTATTACAATAAGTTTGATCTGTTTTACCGAGAAGGTCTACGGTTCGAGTCCGTATAGCCCTAAAAGAAAATGAAAAAAAAAAAGGGCATTTCAATAGATCCAATCGGTATTTTTTCTAATCTTGACTAAACAAACCAAATTTTCTTCATTATTAATCGTAGATTAATTACATATTAATTTTCCTCTCCTACTCTCCGCACGCAATACAATTCCGCAATACAATAAAAGAGTTAGTGATACTTCTTTGCCTTTGGAATACCTATATAACCTTAGTTGATTTTTATAATCAAAATCATTCCATGAACTCGGTTAAAAACACACTTCAACCTAATCTAACAAAAATGGAATCCACTAGTAATAAGTTACATGGGTTTAGGAAGAACTTACTCTGTTTCTATATTTAGTTTAGGAACAGTCGAAGTTTGAAAAATAAAGATCTTTGCTAACTTTCATTGTTAACATTGTCAAATAGGTTTTTCTTGGTATATGTTACTTGATAAAATAAAGCGCAAAACAAAAGAGTTTTTGCTGTATTAAATCAATAGAAATTCCTAAATCAATAATCAATACTAAATCAATACTCAATAGAAGTTCCTATTCTAATAATAATAATATATAATAATAATATATATTTATTATTATTAGAATATATATTTTCAATATTATTTCTATTTTAATATTATTTCTATTTCTATATATATAGAATAGAATATTAGTAGAATAGAAATTCTAGAATAATAATTGAAATATTATTGTATAATATAATAATTTATCTAATAAATATCGAATAGATAGATTTTAATAAATTAATAAATACTTAATAATTTCAATACTTTCAATACTTAAAAAAAAAAATAGAAAATTAAGAATTCAATTTTGAATTCCTTGTTTTCGATTTTTTTTTCTATTTTAGAGAGAATCCGGAGTGGGGTGAAAAAGCGAGAATAAAGTCTTATCCGTATAAGAGCAATAAGCAATATATTTATACTATATCAAGATCGAAATCAATTTGAAGTAAATAGAAACATTATCGTGAATGAATATTGAAAGGGGACATGTACCACAAACGAGACATGTAACACAGCAACCAAAGAAAACGAGTTGGTTCAACAAAAATCAATTGTTAAGAGTTATGAATCAGTTGACAATTAATTCCAATTCGACTCAACTAATCTAGTCTATTTCCCTCATTCATAGGAGTGTACCTATGGTTCTGCTTTACGAATATGATATTTTCTGGACATTTCTAATAATATCAAGCATTATTCCTATTTTGGCATTTCGAATTTCCGGAGTTTTATCCCCCATTACCAAAGGTCCAGAGAAACTTTCTAGTTATGAATCGGGTATAGAACCAATGGGCGATGCTTGGTTACAATTTCGAATCCGTTATTATATGTTTGCTCTAGTTTTTGTTGTTTTTGATGTTGAAACAGTTTTTCTTTATCCATGGGCAATGAGTTTCGATGTATTAGGAGTATCTGTATTTATAGAAGCTTTCATTTTCGTGCTTATCCTAATTGTTGGTTTAGTTTATGCATGGCGAAAGGGAGCATTAGAATGGTCTTAGCTCTTGAATACTCTGACAATAATAATAAAAATGA